AAGACCGTTTCAACGTCAAAAACAACAAAAACTAGAGCAAACATGTAATAGCGGATTCGGAATTGTAACCAAGCGTCTCCCATGGGTTCTATACCTGATTCATAACTAGAGAGCTTCTCTGGTCCTTCACTAATTGGGGCTAAAATTCCGGAAATTACAAATGCCAAAATAGGAATAGCACCCGATATTATTAGAAATGCCCAGAAAATATCATATTCGTGAAGCAGAAACATAAATGGACTCCTATTAATATAGGTTGAATTATTCGATTTGAATTTCAATTGTAAATTCATCCAGAACTTCTTAAAGGAAAAGGGAATTTTTTTTGATCAAATAAAACTACATAGTTTAGAGTTTGTTTGCGTTTAGAGTTTGTTTACCATGGTGCATGCCTTATTTTCATACAATGGAACCCCACTTACCATTTTTTTTTTATTCCATTTAGATATGGTATCGATATAGGATGTTCCCACCCAAAGAAAACTCTCTTACTTTATCCTTTATCTCGGTTTCTCTTTTTAAAAAGTAATTCAATTAAATACAAAAAAATAGTATAATTAGAATACTAATAAATAAGACTAATTATAGCGTAAGAAATCGTATTAGTATAACTATATTTTTCTAGTTCATTTTATATTATAAAAATATAAATATAAAATGCATTAATTTAATTCTTAATCCATTTCCACTTTTTTTTCAATCAAAACAAAAAAAAAGTGGAATGTGTTAGGGCTATACGGACTCGAACCGTAGACCTTCTCGGTAAAACAGATCAAACTAATTATTATCGAAATGATGCGAACGGTTTCAAAGACCCAACATGCATTTTCTTGCATTGGGCTCTTTCATCAACTGATTAATATAAAGATCAGTTAGTCCACCATATTTTTTCTTTTTTACAGGAAGATAATAAGATGGCTCCATGTGTTCTGTGATTCATGATTTGTATTCTGATCTAGGAACAATACCAAAGTGTTTCAAAGAGGGGTTACCTTGACTTAGGTCTGCCTCTGGCTTAGATTAACCTAAGTTAAATGGAATCTCTATCGCTCCGCTACAAGAGTCAAATATGAGACTTCATACACCTTAAAGTTCATAGGATAAAAAGAGGTTCTTTTGAGTCCCTTATACTCATTATGCCTAGCATTGAATGGGCTGGTATTTACCTTATCAATTAGCAAATCAATGGCAGGTTCTATTTCATTTGGCACCTGAATTCGCACTCGAATCGGACCAAATCAAATATTTGTCAGGCTATTGTTCTCTTGTTCCTTCGAATCTATGGAGTAAGACATCGATTTCTCAATAAGATCAATTATGTTCATTGCATAATGGGCCCCTTTGAAAAGCATTGGCGCACGTGTAAACGAGGTGCTCTACCTAACTGAGCTATAGCCCTTGTCATAGACATCTTAACATATAGAGAATTTCTTGTCAAGATCGGATCCCACATGAGAGTTCTTTAATCCGCTTACTGTTAATGGATTGGTATTGCGTAGAAAAAATATTCCACCTATAATCCCCGAGGCGATGGGTCCTTTTTTGTGATGATGAATAACCTACTTAACTCAGTGGTTAGAGTATTGCTTTCATACGGCGGAAGTCATTGGTTCAAATCCAATAGTAGGTAGAACTTATTAGATACCATCAACTCTGGTATCTAATAAGTTTTTCTAGCCATCTTCTTTTTTTTGTTGTATCATCTAGAATTGATTGTATTCAATTGGCAGAATCAAAATATGGTATATAATAAAGAACCTCTAAAGAACTTCTTTTTCTTATTTTTATGTGTGTTTTTTTTACTAGTAGGAAATAACATTAACAGCCTCTACTCGTGTCCGAGCTCGTCTGAGAGCTAGATTCGCCTCAATTGCTTGTCTCTTTCCCTGAGCTCCACTCAAGTTAGCTTCAGCTATTTCAAGAGCTTGTTGAGCCTCTTGCGGATCAATGTCAGTACTCATCTCCGCATCATTACCTAAAATGGTGATCTCATTATTACTTATTCTAGCGAAACCACCCATCAAGGCTACCGTTAACCATTGGTCGTTGAGACGTATTCTCAAAAGACCTATATCTACCGCTGTGGCAATAGGGGCGTGGTTTGGTAATACGCCAATTTGTCCACTATTAGTAGATAAAATGATTTCTTTCACTTCTGAATCCAAAATAATTCGATTAGGGGTCAGTACACAAAGATTTAAGGTCATTTCTTCAATTTGCTCTCCCCTTCTAAGTTCATAGCTTTCGCGGTAGCTTCGTCGATGTTACCTACCAAATAAAAGGCCTGCTCGGGAAGACTGTCTAATTCCCCAGAAAGGATCAATCGAAACCCCCTAATTGTTTCGGCGAGACCAACATATTTCCCTGGAGAACCAGTAAAGACTTCTGCCACAAAGAAGGGTTGTGATAAGAAGCGTTCAATTTTTCGTGCTCTTGCTACAGTTAAACGATCTTCTTCGGATAATTCGTCCAACCCCAGGATAGCTATAATGTCCTGAAG